ATTGAAAAAATGAAGTACCTAATCATTCGAATCTTTGTTTCGGAGTCTATAAATTATATGCCTTCTGGTTGAATCATAACAACTTACTTCAATTTTTACTCTATCCCACGGTAGTATACGTATAAACCTATGTTGAATCCGTCCTGAAACATAACCTAGAATTAGATCAACGTTATCTAAACGAACCCGTAACATACCATTTATTCATTAATTAAACTTTCAAGAATCAATTTGAATTTCAAGTGAAACCCCTTGAAGTATCAACTAATGAAGTAGAAGTTATATTCTAAATGCACCCTTTCTTTTTTTTATAATTTTTATAAACGGGGAAGTTCCGTATATAATTTGAATATGATAAAGATTACCATATATAACAAAAAATTTCTCCGCCGATTCCTTTTAGTCGAGCCTCTCGGTCTGTCATTATACCTCGAGAAGTAGAAAAAATTACAATCCCTATCCCGCCTAAAATTCTAGGAATTCGTTGATAGTTAGAATAGATTCGTAGACCAGGTCGACTGACCCGTTTTAAATTTAAAAGAGTTTTATATGGTCCTTTCCTATTCCTTCTATGCCGTAAGGTTAAAACCAAAAAATCTTTGTTGCTTTCCCGGTGTTTCCTCACGTTTTCAATAAAACCTTCTCGTAAAAGTATTTTAACAATGTTTTCGGTGATCCTAGTAGATGGTATTCGAACCATTCCTTTTCCATTCATGTCAGCATTGCGTATAGAGGTTATTGTATTAGCGATAGTGTCCTTACCCATGATAAACGAAAATTCTTGTTTCTTTTTCATTTTGATATAATCAACATGCTCTTTTTTATTAACTATTTATGAATTATTAAAGGTATATGCATGAGACACAATCTACTAATTAATTTCATTCAAATACATACTATAACTATATCAGTGTCTCATCTTATAATACTTCTGGTGCTAATGAAATTATTTTAGTGAAATTTAACTGTCTCAATTCTCGGGCGATCGCACCAAAAATTCTAGTTCCTTTTGGATTGCCTTCTTGATCAATAACAACCGCAGCATTGTCATCATATCGTATTATCATACCGTTTTCGCGTTTGAGTTCTTTACAAGTACGTACAATTACTGCTCTGATCACTTCTGATCTTTCTAGAGGTGTATTTGGGACTGCTTCCTTGATTACAGCAATAATAACGTCACCAATATGAGCATATCGTCGATTACTAGCTCCTATGATTCGAATACACATTAATTCTCGGGCCCCACTGTTATCTGCTACATTCAAATGGCTTTGAGGTTGAATCATATTATTTTTTTTTTTTTTCTGTTCTTTCAATGCAAAGGGCGAAGTAAAAAAAAAGAAATATTGTTTATCCAAATCAAACAAAAAAAAATTGAAATTTTTTTTTATCCCAAAGACCTCTTTCTTTTGGTTCTACATTCCTATCCCGAAATAATGAATTGGGTTCGTATAGGCATCTTTGACGCCGCTATGGAAATAGCCCTTCTGGCTATATTTTCCGCTACTCCACCCATTTCATAAAGTATTCGACCAGGTTTAACGACAGCTACCCAATATTCGGGAGATCCTTTCCCCGAACCCATACGGGTTTCTGTGGGTCTTACAGTAACAGGTTTGTCTGGAAATATACGTACCCATATTTTTCCGCCGCGTTGTGCATTTCGTGTCATTGCTCTTCGGCCCGCTTCTATTTGTCTAGATGTGATCCAAGCGGGTTCAAGTGCCTGAAGAGCGTATCTGCCAAAGCAAATCCGATTACCTCGATAAGAGATTCCTTTCATTCTTCCTCTATGGTGTTTACGAAATCTGGTTCTTTTGGGGTTATAGTTGATGGTTGTTTCTAAATTCCATCTCTACTACAGAACCGGACATGAGAGTTTCTTCTCATCCAGCTCCTCGCGAATGAAACGATTCAAACAAAACAAAATATACATATATTTAATGAATAATATACTCAATTATGGGATTCTTTGAGATTTCATCTAATCTATTAGAAATTTTTATATCTTTTTTTGATATAGAACTTAAACTTAATATGGATTCTATTTATATATTATAGAATAATTTTTTTATTATAAAAATTATTTTATAAATAATGTCGTTTTGTTATTTTTTTTTATAAGTATAAGGTTCTAAGGAATCTTTCCTTTGCCTTTTGTTTTATTTTATTATTTATTATCATATTTGATCGATCAAAATTTAAGAAATCCAATACCAATAAAAGAAAAAAGTTCGCGGGCGAATATTTACTCTTTTAATATGTATTTCAGTTCTAGGGTTAGCCTATGAAATGACCTCTCATAATAAATGGATTGGTCTTGGGTTCATTTCGCCATCCTACCCAATGAATCATTCGGATTCGTTTTCAATAGAATATTATGTATTCACAGGTTCCCTCGTTCCCATCGCTTCTTGATTAATGGTTAGGTCTGAATTCTACAATGGAGCCCAAAATGAAATTTATTCTTGAGTCAATCTTCTCAGTCTTTATTGGC